CGGGGTATCAAAAAATCTTTTAGACGAAAGAAAGCTTCTTTCCTTTTTTCTATGGGAAATATCCTCGGTATTGAAATGGAATTCGAATGAAATTACTAATCAAATAAATCTCTATCGAAATTAGGATCTAATGAGTCTTTATAGTCTATAGTATAGAATCAAAACGAAAGATTAAATGAAATCATTAAATCAAAAATAAAGAAAGACTTTTTTGATTTAATGCATAATCATACCAGGGTAATTCTCCTTTTTCAAGTGGGAGAGATGGCTGAGTGGACGAAAGCGGCGGATTGCTAATCTGTTGTACGACTTATTCGTACCGAGGGTTCGAATCCCTCTCTTTCCGTCTCCTCTGATGACTTGAGATTTTCCTTTTAAAATAAAAATAAAAAATCCGAACTATTTTCTCTGATTTTAGCATAGTTCACTGTCTAGAATAGCGAAAATCATAACAAAATTGGGAAATTGAGCAAGGAAAAAAAACCGCCTTTTTTATTCTTCACGCCCAGGATTACGTCCTGGATCATTAGATAGGAATCCAAAGATGAAGAGAGAAACAAAGAATATCACTACTGTGTAAACGAAGAGTTTGAGAGTAAGCATTACAAAATCTCCAAGATCATTTTTGGAAAAAGGGAGAATAGATTATCCATTTTTAGACCGCATATCCTATGTTTGTTTGACACCAAGAAATGAAGTGCTTTCTACAAAAGAAAGTCAGTTTCAGAAATGCATTTGTAACAAGATTCTTTCACCAAAATTCTCTTTCATGCCCCAGCTCTCTCTATATACAATATATATTAGGGGACCCTAATTAATACTAGTAGGGTCCTTGGCCACTGGAAGTAGAAGGTAAAAATGAGGAATAGGCGATCCCAAAATTTCTATGTGTGAATCGAGGGTTCCTAATATAAGACTTGTCGTAGCTTATCAATTATTAGAATCTTTTTCTCCTAAAAAACTAGGAATGTTGGTAAGACAGTCGTAAAAATATCATCGAAAACTTACAGCAGCTTGCCAAACAAGGGCTAAGAGCAAAAAGAGAACAGGTATGACTGGCATAACATCTACGATTGGATTCAAAAAAGCGTAAGCCTCGGGCAATTTAGCGAAAACAAAACTAATTGAATGAAGGGCAGAATTAAGACAGATACAGATCAAACTAAAGATATTCAGCATAACAAACATTTCCTTCTTTAATTGTATTTTGATTGAGTGATATGATAGAAGGAAAAAAATAAAGTAATTAAGGTACACCAAAAATGTTTATTTTTCTTTGAATCACCCAATCAAAAAGCCTTCCCTGCTCAAACGAGAGTAGAAGGAATAATACTTTGATACATTATCTTAATTGAATTATATGTAATGATCAATAAATTCTGTTGGATTCTACAACTACACGTGTTAAATCCTAGCAATAATCGAATCTATTTCATAGAGATTTGAGCGGAAATTGACGAATACCCAATAACAATATTATTGTTTCTTAGTATGAAATAAAAGCCTAAATGGGGCGTGGCCAAGCGGTAAGGCAACGGGTTTTGGTCCCGGTACTCGAGGGTTCGAATCCTTCCGTCCCAGAGCAGTCCGATTCGAAACTCGTTTTTAGAATCTTCTGCTTCACTTTTTTTTTTAAGTGGTCTCATCGAAATGCGTACCTATACACATAAAATACATATAAAAAAGTCTAAAGTATACAAGGGCTATGGGCCTATATGAGCCAATGATTATTCATGATTCCATATTGAATCAATTCCATACGAGTTTGAAACAAGAGGTATGTTATGGTAAAACTTCGTTTAAAACGATGTGGGAGAAAGCAACGTGCGACTTGAAGGACATGATCGTGTGTGGACCCTTACATCCACCATTTTTTATCGGAATAAAAATGTTTCTTGGCTCGACATAGTTTGTTCTGTTCCACTAGATCAACCCTTTTTTGCTAGGTTGTAAATAGTATCTCATGGAGCTCGAGCAGAACGAAAAGTGTTTTTCATTTCTCAGGGAAAAGGGTCTAGGGTTAGTGTCAATCAATAAATGGTAAAAACTTCGTAAGTATATCTTCAATATAGAAAGAAATCAATCGAAAACATCCGAATTCAACAAAAGTTTCAAGGAGATTTTGTTGGAATTGAGAAAACGATTTGGATTTCGATCATAAGTCTAGCACACGGGAATCCACCGTTCGTATGATTCTTCTCTAGAAAGAAATCACAAAAGGTACGTTGCTGCCATTTTGAAACGATTAAAAATCATCGAAGTAATGTCTAAACCCAATGATTCAAAGCAAAGATAAAGGATCCCGGAACAAGAAAACACCATTTTTTAATTGTCTCAACCATTACAAAAGGGATTCTAAACGAGACAAACAAAATAGGTGAGAGACAGCTCAATAAATGAAATGGCTACGTCTAAGGATTTTCCTTTTAGCTCTTTGAGAATTAGACAACTTGAGTTATGAGTACGGATGATTTTTCTTTTTCAGGACGGAAGAAAAAATGAATCAAAGCATAGTAATGAATGTAATGAATTTGAAAATATTAGAGATCAATTTGGAACTATAAACTATACAATTCAAATCATTCTTTCTCGAGCCGTACGAGGATAAAACCTCCTATACGTTTCTAGGGGGGGGCATTGTTCATCTCTATCTATCCCAATGAGCCATCTATCGAATCGTTGCAATTGATGTTCAATCCCGAAGAGAAGGACGAGATCTCGGGAAAGTGGGTTTTTACGATCCGAAACAGAAGCAAACCTATTCAAATGTTCCCTCTATTCTATATTTCCTCGAAAGGGGTGCTCAACCCACCGAGATTGTTCACGATATTTCAAAAAAAGGGCTGTGTGAGAAACTTCAGGTTAATTAAACGAACAAAAAAAGACTGAAAAAGTAGGCAAAGAGAGGCTGGGCTGTCCTCTCCTCTGTGGGTATTATGGTTTGATTCCTTTTTGTACAAATAGGGTCGAACTTAGGAATTATGTATGTATCGGAAGTCTACAAAGAAGGAGAATCAAATAGGAGAATGACTAATACAAAATCCAAAAGGAGGATCAAAGAATGACGAATCTGTGCCAAGGAATCTTACATTTGGCCCTCATCCTTGGGGCTATGAAAGGGATCGATTCCATGAGAGGATAAGTCCGGCCCAAACTAAGATGACAAAAACGACCGCGAGTGTTTCATACTTGACGAAGGAACTGGAAAAATGGACGAAAAATGGGCAAAACGCCCAACTATTAGGTGGTCTCGCGGCATGGTTCTCACAAAGGGTCATTCCGCTGTACTGAAAGAGAAGATTGACAGAGAAACTCAATCTGTACCTAATTTTGGAAGTGTTGAACAGGAGGAGTCAAATTCGGATCCTCGGATCGATTCTCAATTTCTGGAAGACCAGCAGACTAACAAACTCAATCGGGACCTAATTTTAGAAGCGTTGAACTGGAGGAGTCAAGTACGGAGGAGTCGAGAATTCGAGCTATGAGACTAAGTGCGAAACTCTATGACAAATATGTCCGGTTAAGCGAAAATCAGGAACTTTGCCTAGAATGGCAAAAGGACTTGCTTAAGAGGTATGAAACATCTAAGCAGCAACTCTCCTCAGATGAATTGTCACGATTTCAAGCGGAGCTTGAGAGCAAGATCCACTTAAAAACGGAAGAAATTTCTCACTTAATCGAGGAACTGAGGATCTTTCAAAGAGAAGCACTGGCGATCCATGAGGCGGAGTAGACTCACCAGACTCTCGCTATCCCCCGTCCCGCGGTTACGCAATCTGCAACTCTCAAAAGATAGGGCACCTTCCGTCTATGAATATAGATCTATCATAGGCGGGCTCGCCCCACAGAAATTGTTCACGATATTTCAAAAAAGGGCTGTGTGAGGAACTTCGGGTTAATTAAACGAACAAAAAAAAGAAAAAGTAGGCAAAGGGCGGCTGGGCTGTCCTCTGTGAGTCTTTTTTTTATTGAAATTTATTTTCATTCAAAATTAGGGCTATACGGATTCGAACCGTAGACTTTCTCGGTAAAACAGATCAAACTTTTTATTATCGAAATGATTCGAACTATTTCAAAGACCCAACGTGCATTTTTGTTGCATTGGGCTCTTTCATCAACTGATATAAATATCAGATAGTTTGCCATACTTTTTCTTGACAGAAAGATAACGAGATGGCTCCACGTGCTCTGATTCATTATTTGAATGCTGATCCAAAGCGATCCAAAGTGTTTCAAAGAAGAGTTACCTTGACATAGGTCTGCTTCCGGCCTAGATTAACCTAAGTGAAATGAAGTCTCTATCGCTCCGCTCAAAGAGTCAAATATGAAACTTTATACACCTTAAAGTTCATAGGACGAAAAGATATTAGTTTGAGGTCCTTAGACTCAATTATGCCTAGCATTGAATGGACTGGGTATTTACCTTATCAATTATGAAATCAACGGTGGGGTCCATTTGTAGCCTAAAATTGACACCCAAATCGGACCGAACCAAAAGTCAAGCTATTGTTCTCTTGTTTCCTCGAATACATAGAGTAAGACCTAGATTTCTCCATAATATCAATTCTGTTGATTGCATGATGGACTCCCCTGAAAAACATTGGCGCGCGTGTAAACGAGGTGCTCTACCTAACTGAGCTATAGCCCTTGTGCTACCTATTTTAGTATGTAAAGAATTTCTTGTCAAGATGAATATAATATCCCACATGATAGCTTCGGATCTGTTTCCTGCCATGCCAAAGATTGGTATTGCGTAGAAATAAGATTTCGTCTATAATCAATCCATCGATATGATGGGTCCCTTCTGTTTCTCTTTGTGATGATAAATGACCTACTTAACCCAGTGGTTAGAGTATTGCTTTCATACGGCGAGAGTCATTGGTTCAAATCCAATAGTAGGTAGAACTTATTCGATACCAGAGGCACTGGTATCGCATAAGTTTTGCTACCCACCATCTTTTGTATTTATTCCCCCCAATCCTCGGATTCTAGTTCTTTTTGGGTTGGCCCAGATTCCCCCTACATTGTCGGGGATTCAATTGGAAGAATCCAAATCCGTGGGATAAATGTGGGATTATTTGGGTGTCCCAAGGAGAGGTGAAATAACATCGAGAGTCTCCATTCGTGTCCGAGCTCGTTTGACAGCTAAATTTGCCTCAATTGTTTGTCTCTTGCCTTCAGCTCTACTCAAGTTAGCTTCAGTTATTTCAAGAGTTTGCTGAGCTTCTTGTGGATCAATGTCACTATCTTTTTCCGCATCATTTACTAAAATGGTGATCTCATTATTGCCTATTCTAGCGAAACCACCCATGAGAGCTATTTTTACCCATTGGTCGTTAAGACGTATTCTCAATATACCTATATCTAGAGCGGTGGCAATAGGGGCGTGATTTGGTAATACACCAATTTGGCCACTATTAGTAGATAAAATGATTTCTTTCACTTCTGCATCCCAAACAATTTGATTAGGAGTCAATACACAAAGATTAAAAGTCATTTCTGGCTCTCCACTTCTAAGTTCATAGCCTTCGCGGTAGCTTCATCGATGGTACCTACCAAATAAAAGGCCTGCTCAGGAAGACCATCTAATTCTCCGGAAAGGATCAGTTGAAACCCCTTAATTGTTTCTGCTAGACCAACATATTTCCCTGGAGAACCAGTAAAGACTTCTGCTACGAAGAAGGGTTGTGATAAGAAACGTTCCATTTTTCGTGCTCTTGCTACAGTTAAACGATCCTCTTCCGACAATTCGTCCAACCCAAGGATAGCTATAATGTCCTGAAGTTCTTTATAACGTTGTGAAGTTTGCTTAACTCTTTTCGCAGTTTCGTAATGTTCCTGACCAACAATCCGAGGTTGTAGCATAGTTGACGTGGAATCTAAAGGATCTACTGCTGGATAGATCCCTTTGGCAGCGAGTCCTCTGGAGAGTACGGTAGTCGCATCTAAATGTGCAAATGTCGTAGCAGGGGCGGGGTCGGTTAAATCGTCCGCAGGGACATAAACTGCTTGAATAGAAGTTATGGATCCCTTTTTGGTAGAAGTAATTCTTTCTTGCAAAGAACCCATTTCTGTACTAAGAGTAGGTTGATAACCCACAGCAGAAGGCATTCTGCCCAATAAGGCGGATACTTCAGATCCTGCTTGTACAAAACGGAAAATATTGTCGATAAATAGAAGGACGTTTTGTTTATTAACATCCCGGAAATATTCTGCCATGGTTAGGGCAGTCAAACCAACCCTCATACGAGCTCCCGGCGGTTCATTCATCTGCCCATAGACTAGAGCTACTTTTGATTCTGCAATATTTTGTTCATTAATCACTCCAGACTCTTTCATTTCCATGTAAAGGTCATTCCCTTCACGAGTACGTTCGCCTACTCCGCCAAATACGGATACACCCCCGTGAGCTTTGGCAATGTTGTTGATCAATTCCATGATGAGTACTGTTTTACCCACTCCAGCTCCACCGAATAGTCCTATTTTTCCCCCACGACGATAAGGCGCTAAAAGATCCACGACTTTAATCCCGGTTTCAAAAATAGATAATTTGGTATCTAATTCTATAAAAGCAGGCGCGGATCTATGAATAGGCGATGTTTTTCGAATATCTACAGGACCTAAATTATCAACAGGTTCTCCAAGAACGTTGAAAATTCGTCCGAGAGTCGATCCACCGACTGGAACACTTAGAGGAGCTCCCGTGTCAATCACATCCATTCCTCTCATCAGACCATCTGTAGCACTCATAGCTACAGCTCTCACTCGATTATTTCCTAATAATTGCTGTACCTCACAAGTCACATTAATTTGCTGGCCGGCAGTATCTTGACCCTTCACTACCAAAGCGGTGTAAATATTAGGCATCTTGCCGGGGGGAAAGGATACATCCAATACCGGACCAATGATTTGAGCAATACGCCCCGGTTGTTTTTCTTCAAGTGTAGAAACCCCAGGACCGGAAGGAGTAGGATTGATTCTCATAATCATAAACAAGTGAAAGAGGTCAAATTTTTGACAAACAAAAAAAAAATTCCCCGAGCGAGACAAAATGGCTCCGGGAATTGAAAAAGAATTAGGAGTTAGCAGTTAGTACTTCAGTCGCATCCAACCGAATCCAATTCCATTGTTTACTCATTCAATGCATGAATTTTCAAGTTCAACCAACCCCATTCCCCTCTAGGATTTACATCTACAACATAGATCACTGTCAAGAGTGAATTTATTATTAGTTAGATATTTCGATTGACGGGATTACAAAGTGGAAAAACTGGGATTGGGTTGCGCCATACATAGGAACGAGTATACAATAATGATGTATTTGGCGAATCAAATACAAAATGGTCTAGGTCTAATAATGAACCATTCTGATTAGTTGATTATAGTCTTTGTGAAAGATTCCTGCGAAAGGTTTGATTTCATTCACGGCTAATTCCCGTCGAGTAGACCTTGTCGTTGTGCGAATTCTTAATTCATGAGTTGTAGGGAGGGACTTATGTC